CCAAGAAATTACCCGACCCCGTACATCTGTAACAGTAACAATGGTATTGTTGAAACTTGCTTGAACATGAATAACTCCTTTTGGTATTCTACGTGCACTTTTCCGTGCACTACTGCGCCCATTCCTACGTGAACCAACTTTTGGTATAGGTTTTGCCATATTTTATCATTTCATAAAGATAAGTCAGAGATATATGGATATATCCATTTCATGTCAAAACAGATCTTCTGCTTTTATTTGTTCATTGCTTTCTTTAAGATTAGTTTCTTTTCTTTAAGGAGTTCCTTTTAGAATAGAAAGATTATCCTTGTCTTTGTTTATGTCTCGGGTTGGAACAAATTACGATAATTCGTCCCCTCCTACGGATTAGTCGACATTTTTCACAAATTTTACGAACGGAAGCCCTTATTTTCATAGTTGTTATTCCTTAAATTTTTCCGAATCCACTCATTGGAAGAAAATAAGTTTCTTGAAATTTTTGAACCTTGAATTGGATCCCCCTGAAAGGAATCTTGAAGTTGAAAAAAACTACCTAATCGTTCGAATCCTTGTTACGGAGTCTATAAATTATACGCCCCCTGGTTGAATCATAAGCACTTACTTCACTTTTGTTGACTCTATCCCACGGTGGTATACGTATAAAACTCGATCGGATCCTTCCTGAAACATAACCTAGAATCAGATCTTCATTATCTAAAGGAATCCGGAGTGGAAGTGATTCACTAATTAAACCTCCATGAATCTATTTTTGTTCTTTTATTCCCGGTAAAACTTCCTTGACGTATCAACTACTGTAGGGCCGGAGGAGTTCTATTAGACAACCCGTGCTTTTTTCTTTTTTTTTTCACAAATGGAAAGTTTCGGATACAATTCGGATATCAGACAGATTACCATATATAACACAAAATTTCTCCGCCGATTCCTTCTAGTCGAGCCTCCCGGTCTGTCATTATACCCCGAGAAGTAGAAAGAATTACAATCCCCATCCCGCCTAAAATTCTAGGAATTTGTTGATAGTTAGAATAGATTCGTAGACCGGGTCGACTGATCCTTCGTAAATTTAAAATAGTTCTATATGGTCCTTTCCTATTCCTTCTATGTCGTAGGGTTAAAACCAAAAAATATTTGTTGCTTTCCCGATGTTTCCTTACGTTATCGATAAAACCTTCTCGTAAAAGTATTTTAACAATGTTTTCAGTGATGTTAGTAGATCCTATTCGAATCGTTCCTTTTCTATTCATGTCAGCATTTCGTATAGAGGTTATTATGTCAGCAATAGTGTCCTTACCCATGGTAAACTAAAATTATTGTTGCTCCCGAATTTTGATATAACCAACGTGCTCTTTTTTTTTTACTTAGTAAAGGTATATACGTGAGACACAATCAACTAATAAATCTATGTCATTTAAATACTCTAATTTAAATACTATAACTATATTGAGGTCTCGTCTTATAATACCTCAGGAGCTAATGAAACTATTTTAGTGAAATTTAACTGTCTCAATTCCCGGGCGATCGCACCAAAAATTCGAGTTCCTTTTGGATTTCCTTCTTGATCAATGACAACTGCAGCATTGTCATCATATCGTATTATCATACCGTTGTCGCGTTTGAGTTCTTTACAAGTACGTACAATTACAGCTCTGATCACTTCTGATCTTTCCAGAGGTGCATTTGGTACTGCTTCCTTGATCACAGCAACAATAACGTCACCTATATGAGCATATCGGCGATTACTAGCTCCTATGACTCGAATACACATCAATTCTCGGGCCCCGCTGTTATCTGCTACATTCAAATGGGTCTGAGGTTGAATCATTTTTTTAATCTCTTCTTTCAATGTAACAAAGGACGAAGAAAAAAAGAAATATTGTTTGTCAAAAAAAAAGGAAACCCACAATTGTTTTTTTTATTCCCAAGACTTCTTTCCTTTGGTTCTATATTCCTATCCTGAAATAATGAATTGAGTTTTTATAGGCATTTTGGACGCCGCTATTGAAATAGCCTTTCTGGCTATATTTTCGGCTACTCCGCTCATTTCATAAAGTATTCTGCCCGGTTTAACGACAGCTACCCAATACTCGGGGGATCCTTTCCCCGAACCCATACGTGTTTCTGTAGGTCTTACCGTAACTGGTTTGTCTGGAAATATACGTACCCATATTTTTCCACCACGGCGTACATTTCGTGTCATTGCGCGGCGCCCCGCTTCTATTTGTCTAGATGTAATCCAAGCGGGTTCAAGTGCTTGAAGAGCATATCTACCGAAACAAATGCGATTACCTCGATAAGATATTCCTTTCATTCTTCCTCTATGTTGTTTACGAAATCTGGTTCTTTTGGGGTTATAGTTGATGGTTGTTTATCAATTCCATCTCTACTACAGAACTGGACATGAGAATTTCTTCTCATCCAGCTCCTCGCGAAAAAAAATGACTAAAAAAAGATTTTATTATTAAGATATACAGGTAGTTAGTGAATAATAGATTGAATCCTGGGA